ATGTGGTATCTTCTCAGATTTTGCACGTGTGATACATGTTCCTTCTATTTCTCCAAGTAAAGCCCTTCGCATTGCGATGCCTATCGTATCGGCTTGACCTTTCATAAGCGGAGACAGAATAAAACGTCCATAATAAAGACGCTTACTGTCTGCTCTTGATTCAACACACTTCCACTCTAGTGTACGAGTAGATACTGCTACTTCCTCTCGAACCATAGTAATTTTAGTTGATCAGATCATTGAATCGTTTCTTTCTCTTGAACTACCTTCAGTTCCTATTTTTACACACGTCTTTTTTTAGGAGGCCTACACCCATTATGTGGCATAGGGGTTACATCCCGTACGAAACTTAATAGTATACCACTTCTACGAATGGCTCGTAATGCTGCATCTCTTCCGAGACCGGGACCCTTTATCATGACTTCTGCTCGTTGCATACCCTGATCCACCACTGTACGAATAGCATTTCCTGCTGCGGTTTGAGCAGCAAAAGGTGTCCCTCTTCTTGTGCCCTTAAATCCACAAGCACCGGCGGAGGACCAAGAAATCACCCGACCCCCTACATCTGTAACAGTCACAATGGTATTGTTGAAACTTGCTTGAACATGAATAACTCCCTTTGGTATTCTACGTCCATTCCTACGTGAACCAATTCTTGGTATAGGTTTTACCATAATTTATCATCTCATAAATATGAGTCAGAGATATACGGATATATCCATTTCATGTCAAAACAGATCCTTTATTTGTATATCGGGTCTTTTAGAGAATCCCTTTTTATTTTAGAAAGATTATCCTTGTCTTTGTTTATGTCTTGGGTTGGAACAAATTACTATAATTCGTCCCCGCCTACGGATCAGTCGACATTTTTCACAAATTTTACGAACAGAAGCCCTTATTTTCATATTTGTCATTCCTTACCTTAATTTAGAATCTACTCCTTGGAAGAAAATAAGTCTCTTGAAATTTTGAACCACGAATTGTATCCCTATGAAAGAAAGGCATGTTGAGAAAAGGACCTAATCATTGGAATCTTTGGTGCGGAGTCTATAAATTATACGTCCTCTGGTTGAATCATACCGACTTACTTCGATTTTGACCCTATCTCCCGGTAGTATCCGTATAAAACTACGTCGGATCTTTCCTGAAACATAACCTAGAATCAGATCTTCATTATCTAAACGAACCCGGAACATACCATTGGGAAGTGATTCAGTAATTAAACCTTCATGAATCCATTTTTGTTCTTTCATTCCTGGTAACCCCCTTGAAGTATCAACTAATGGAGGAAGAGTGATATTAGATAACCCGCCCTTCCTCTTTTTTTTTTTCACAAACAAATAGGAAGTTACGGATCTAATTCGGATCCGAGAAGGATCACCATATATAACACAAAATTTCTCCTCCGATTCCTTCTAGTCGAGCCTCCCGATCTGTCATTATACCTCGAGAAGTAGAAAGAATTACAATCCCCATTCCACCTAAAATCCTAGGAATTCGTTGATAGTTAGAATAGATTCGTAAACCGGGTCGGCTGATACGTTTTAAAATAGTTCTATATGGCCCCTTCCTATTCTTTCTAGGTTGCAGGGTTAAACCCAAGAAATATTTGTTGTTTTCCCGGTGTTTCCTCACGTTTTCGATAAAACCTTCTCGTAGAAGTATTTTCACAATGTTTTCCGTGATATTAGTGGATGCTATTCGAACTGTTCCTTTTTTATTCATGTCAGCATTTCGTATAGAAGTTATTACGTCGGCAATAGTGTCTCTACCCATGACAAACTATAATTATTGGTGCCCCGAATTTTGATATAATCAACATGCTCTGTTTTTATTATTTATGTTTATGATGCATTTTAAAAGGTATATGCGTGAGACACAATCTACTAAGTTAATTAATCTATTTCAGATATCTTATTCTACATTATATCTAGAATTTATAACTTAGATTCCTATATATTAATATTATTATCATATTTCTCATATATAATAATAATATTAATATATAAGAATATCATCATAAATGATCATGGTCTCATTTATTAGCATTTATAATACCTCAGAAGCTAATGAAACTATTTTAGTAAAATTCAACCGTCTCAACTCCCGAGCAATCGCACCAAAGACTCGAGTTCCTTTTGGATTTCCTTCTTGATCAATGACAACTGCTGCATTGTCATCATATCGTATTATCATACCATTGTCACGTTTGAGTTCTTTACATGTACGTACAATTACAGCTCTGATTACTTCTGATCTTTCTAGAGGCATATTGGGCACTGCTTCTTTGATTACAGCAACAATAACGTCACCAATATGAGCATATCGGCGATTACTGGCTCCTATGATTCGAATACACATCAATTCTCGAGCCCCGCTGTTGTCCGCTACATTCAAATGGGTCTGAGGTTGAATCATTTTTTTTTTTTTTTATCTGTTCTTTCAAAGCAAAGGGTGAAGGAAAAAAAAGAAATATTTTTTGTCTAAAAATAAATAAAGCAGCAATTTTTTTTTACTAAAAAAATATCTTTCTTTTGATTTCACATCCCTATCCTGCAATAACGAATTGGGTTCGTATGGGCATTTTGGACGCAGCTATTGAAATAGCTTCTCTGGCTACAATTTCTGATACTCCACCCATTTCATAAAGTATTCGACCCGGTTTAATGACAGATACCCAATATTCGGGAGATCCTTTGCCCGAACCCATACGTGTTTCCGTAGGTCTTACTGTAACGGGTTTGTCTGGAAATATACGTACCCATATTTTTCCACCACGACGCGCATATCGTGTCATTGCTCGTCGCCCTGCTTCTATTTGTCTAGATGTGATCCACGCGGGTTCAAGTGCTTGAAGAGCGTATCTGCCGAAAGAAATACGATTGCCTCGATAAGATATTCCCTTCATTCTTCCTCTATGTTGTTTACGGAATCTGGTTCTTTTTGGGTTATAATTGATGGGAATTTGTAAATTCCCATCTCTACTGCAGAACCGGACATGAGAGTTTCTTCTCATCCAGCTCCTCGCGAATGAAACGATTCAATAATATTACAGATATACATCTATTTAATTATTTAATGAATAATAAACTGAATCGTAGGGTTTTTTGAGATTTAATCTGTCATGTAGGAATTTGTGGATCTTGTTTGTATATACAATTAGACAATTTCTTTTATTTTTTTTAGAGAATGTTTTATAACGAATCTTTATTTTTCCTCTTATCGAATCGCCGAAATTTTTTCAATCCAATAAGAATAAGAAGGCTTTCGCGGGCGAATATTTACTCTTTCAATATCTGTTTCATTCATAGGGCCAGCCCACGATCTCTCAGAATAAATGAATTGGTTCCTGGTTCGTTCCGCCATCCCACCCAATGAATCATTAGGATTCTTTTCAATAGAATCTTTTGCGGTCACAGGTTTCGTCGTTCCCATCGCTTCTCTATTAATGGCTAGGCCCGAACTTTGCAATGGAGCTCCTAATGAAATTTGTTCCTGAGTCAATCTCCCCAGTCTTTATTGACTCGAGGCTCTTTATTTTTTTCCTATGAACCAGATTCATCTAATTATGGTTATGGACGAATCAGCATTGAATTGATGCTTTATTACACTGCTTTTTATGAGATGATTCATAGACCATACATATATATTGGAATCATATATCATTGATATTCTCCTTCTCTCTTTCTTTCACCCTTCCATTTATCCACATCCCTTTATTTTCGCTTCACAACCTATAATCAGATTGACTTTTTATTTATGCAAAAAACATTTCAGTTGCTACAACGATATGATCGATACATCATATAATGACTGCTTCCTTGGATCCAGATAATACGAAGCAATGAGCTAGTTATTAGTTCATACTATGAGCCTGTGGGCAGGTCCTTTTTTTTTATTCTAGCCCTACCCTAAAAAAAAATCAACGAGTCACACACTAAGCATAGCAATTCTACCAAATGGTTAATCGAATTTTTATTCAACCCTATAGAATTAAGAAAAAAATTAGAATGTCTCATTTTTTTGTTTTGATTGAAGGGAAAAAATGAGAGAGTTTGTCATTTTTTCTTCCATCAGAACTGGATAGCTGGAAAGAGTGGAAAGACAAGGAAAAGACAAGGAAAGGATCATTATTCCTCTTCTATAAATATCCAAATTTTGATGCCTAATACCCCATAGATAGTTCGAACGGTATAGGAACAATAATCAATTTTAGCTCGAATGGTTTGTAGGGGAACCCTGCCTTCTCTGATCCATTCGACACGTGCAATTTCTTTTCCGTCAATACGCCCTGCAATTTGTATTTGAATTCCTTTTGTATCTGCTTGTTCAGTTAATTCAATAGCTTTTTTCATTGCCTTTCGAAATGAAACTCTATTTTTTAATTGTCCAGCTATATATTCTGCAAGAATATTAGGTTGTCCATAAGGTCTTGCAATTCTTGTGATAGAAATGTTGAGTTTTCGATTCACAGAATAAAACTTTTTTTGTACATTGATCTGTAATTCTTCGATTCCTCGTGGTCTCTCCTCTATTAACAACTTTGGGAATCCCATATGGATTATGACCTGGATCAGATCGATTCTTTTTTGAATCTCTATACGTGCAATTCCCTCGACTATTCTCTTATTTTTTTGTACATAATTCTTGATACAATCCCGGATTTTTTGATCTTCCTGGAGACCCTCGGAATAATTTTTTGGTTGCGCAAACCAAAGGGAATGATGACTTTGGGTTGTACCAAGTCTGAAACCAAGTGGATTTATTTTTTGACCCATACTACCCCGCCATAAGATATTTATCACGAAACATCCTATCTGTATACTTAGTTTTTTCAACTAAAGTTATATCTTTTAATACAATAGTTATATGACAGGTAGGTCTTTTTATCGAATAACTACGTCCTCGAGCTCGAGGTTTTAACCTTTTCATGGCAGTACCCTCGTTAACCTCGGCTTTACTAATGATTAAATTCGCTTTGTTGAAACCCCTATTGTGAC